TGTCTCCCGATTGTTTCACAGAAACAGAGACAGTAAGGCTTAGATGTGAGATAGAGGTATGTGATAGATAGTTATGATCTTGATGGTATATTTTTAGGCCTTTTGCTTATGAAAGGCAACAAACAATAGGTCTTACTATTCCTACATGTTCCATTAGTAAGATTCCCTTGAAACTTCCAAGGGGGTAACTGTGTATCTTGCTTGTGATTAATGCTTCCCAATTCTACCAGAAATCATATAGGAACTTGTTACGAGTGTATTCATTGGATTGGTTCATCAATAGCATTAGGTCAGAATCCCATTTTGACTCTGCACCATTGATTCCACTATTATTAATGATAAATAATGGAATAATTCCTTCATATTCATAGAGATAGGGGACATAATTCACATGGATATAGTAAGTCTCGCTTGGGCTGCTTTAATGGTAGTCTTTACATTTTCCCTTTCACTCGTAGTATGGGGAAGAAGTGGACTCTAGGGGTACTACTAATTTATAATTGAGTTGAGTAATCGAATTGTATCAATTGTTTAATAGATCATTCTGCGAAGCTAAAAAAAAAATATACCCATTTCAAAAATTCTACCAGAATCCAGTAATATATGAATAAGAACCCTTCGATCAAACAAAGATTTCAATGATTTGATTCCCATGTTCGTATTTCCAAACTGAACACACATGATAGGAAATGGAAATTTTTTCCAACCGAATTCTTCCTAAATATTCTATTTCGATGAACCGGCCCTTACCAGAATTATGGATATTACAATGAGGAGCAACCAACCCCTATTTTTTTTTCCTTTTATATAATTTATATAATATATGCCCATACTATTCTTCCTACATTGATTGTTTCGATAGATCTCGGGATCCATATTGAAAATAATCAGAAACTTAGGAATTAGAAGAGTTGACGTTCGATTATTTCAGATTGATCGGAATCAATACAAATGGATGTAGCGAAGAAATAGAATTGGAGTGCTATTTCCATGTAGACATATGTAGATACATATTATAGATTGATCCATATCAAGCACATATCTTTATACAACTTTATACAATACAATAATAGATAGTGTGGTAGAAAGGTTCATATAGTTCTTTCTACCATACTATCTCATATACTGCTGACTCCAATCCACCCATTTCATTTAAGACTTGGGATTTGAATCCCTTTCATTTCTTCAATCATTGATAAGAACTAATAAGTCAAGTTTCAGTCAAATTAATCATTTTGACTGACTGTTTTTACGTAGATGATAAGTAAAAAAGCAGTAGGAACTAGAATGAACAGCGCAGTAGCAATAAATGCGAGAATATTGACTTCCATAATCTCATCGTTTTTTTTTTTTTTTGCTTTGCAATAACTCGGGATCTAATCCCATAGAGATAATAAGTCTTTCTCCTGAAAATTCCATGGGATGGATTGCATCCTGATGATACTGAATCGGATCAATATCATGAATAACAATATCTGATCTATCAAATCGGATTCATCGTCGAGAATTGAATAGTATAACATAGGAAGATCCTTTATCCATACCGAATCCAAAATGGGATTCCTGATTCAATCAAGAATCCCATTGAATTTCTCATTTCCACTCTTTCTTTTCTATAACCTACCGTCTTCCTTATACAATCATCTGATGAGGTATTATCTAACCGGTGTTCCATTGGTCACAGACCCAAACAGTAGGAATGAAATGGAAAAAAGGATGAGTTAAGTTCTAAGCGAAGTTTTTGTGATGATCTAATCTTCTTGGGAGACAGAGAAGTGTGATAAAAATGGGTCCCGGTATAAAAAAAAGATCGAATATTCCGATAAATTCACTATTTTATTTATTGATTTTGTTCTTTCTTCGATGGGGTAAAATAGGAAGAAAAAAATCTATTCATTCCTTCCCTCCCTAGAACAAGACAAGAGAGGCGGATCTTTGTTTGATCTTTTATTATATTAGTATCCTCTTTCCTTGGATTGAGGACTGAGACACATACATCAAAAAGAAAGTATGCAATTCAAATGAGATAGATAAATTGTTTTCAATTCGTAATTGAGGTTACACAAAATCGGAGTTAGAAAAGGGGGTAGGTTTCATCTGAAAAGTACTCTGTCGCTGTCGGGGTAACTATATTCTATATTAAGTTAATTGTGTATCGTACAATAAACGAATACAATTTGTGTATGTGTTCCCAGAAAACATATGGGTACTCTATTTCATTCCATTGATCAGGAGCAATCGAAAAAGCCAGACGAGTACAGTCTCTCTTGGAATCCTAAATATGGTGATACCACCGATCAATTCAATCTACATATGTCTCTCTCCCATCAATCGGTACTAGTTGAAGTAATTGAAATTACCGTATTTGTCCGATGAGAAATGCGAAACGAAAAACGAAAGAAATAAGGTCCACCGCTGAGAATTCAATTCTGCCCCTTGCCCCCCCTTCACAGAAAATGGAGAGATGAATTGATGGATTCATCGGATTCTAGGTCGGGACTGACGGGGCTCGAACCCGCAGCTTCCGCCTTGACAGGGCGGTGCTCTGACCGATTGAACTACAATCCCAGGGAAATGAGTTATACAGCATACATATTCTCATACATATTCTTATAATTTCTTTATATTTTGCCGTGTTTTACCAGAAACACGAGTGATTGATATTCACATGGATATGAACTATAGTGAGAGTGACACGGATTACTAGTAATCCTGTGGTTATTGCCACATCGATTGATAAGATAATCAATCTTTCAATGAAAAAAAAGGACTCTTTTTTTCTTTACTCCTTCTTATATTTACAGATTATTAATCTAGATCGTTAGAAAGATCAGAACGCGTGGGAACAAATGAACAAAGAAAAGAAATAGGGATATAGCAGAAAAAATGGACTATTTATTCCTCTATATCAGGCATTTCTGGAGGACAAATTGGTTATATCATCCCCATGGATCGGCGAATTATTGGGCCGAGCTGGATTTGAACCAGCGTAGACATATCGCCAACGAATTTACAGTCCGTCCCCATTAACCGCTCGGGCATCGACCCAGGAAGAATCAATTCTAGGCTTATTGATAATCCATGATCAACTTCCTTTCGTAATACCCTACCCCCAGGGGAAGTCGAATCCCCGCTGCCTCCTTGAAAGAGAGATGTCCTGAACCGCTAGACGATAGGGGCATACCTGCCCGATCGCCATCATATTATGCTCATAGTATGAGCAGTTTTTTGGAATTGTCAATATAATGTAATGGCATGACTAGATCCGAAGAATCTTTCTTGCTTCCACAATTACATAGAATTTTTTGATTGTTCATTCATGAACCATCATATATATATGACGAAGTATAGGATCCCCTCAGCGGGGATTTGTCCGACAAAAAAAAAGTCAAACCCCCTTTCTTCAATTTTCACTCATTGATTCGCTCATCGTTAAGACGAGATATGCCTCACTAACACTAAGCCAGGAAATTCAGAAATGATAGAATTCTTTTTTTGATTGATTCAAAAAGGTGATGTAGAACTCGTAAATCTGGGAAGGGATTGACAAGTAATCGAAAAGATTCTTTTTTTCTATAAGAATTCAGTTCAGGGTACGAGTCGAATCCTTCATCACATGATTCGATGAAATATTTTGGATCTATGTCGGATTGGTACATGTATCAATCAAGTGAATCTCGCCTCGATGGGTCAATAAAAGCAAAGCAATTAGGAGCGAAACAATTCATTGCATTGATATTTCTCAAATATAAATAATCATTTGATTTGACCCTAGAACTTCCTAGGTAAATCAAATGGCTTGTTCTTGAATGAGCCCCCTATGCATACATGTATATATGTACATATAGTCTATACATAGATACATGCAGTAGACTCATAGTGGTTAGTGGCCTCTTCATGAATTGAAGAAAATGGCCCTTTTAACTCAGTGGTAGAGTAACGCCATGGTAAGGCGTAAGTCATCGGTTCAAATCCGATAAAGGGCTTTTTCCACGAAGCTCCCGCCTTAGTCTTCATTTTTCATCGGAGAATAGAGATATTATTGATATTTGTAATAAAAAAAAAGGTAAACGGACCGCATAATGAGTTATCATTCTAATGAGTTATAGGTATAAAGTTGAACATTTGTTCATTATGATAATAAGGAATCCCACTTATTAGGAGGACTACTATGTCACTACAGGCTATACTCCTCCTCATGTTTCATTATTTATATTTTTGGTCCCGGGACATGGATATTCGAGATAATACCCAATCTCAATTATGAATCGACAAACCAAAGTTTTACTACTTCTCCATTGTTCCAATTAAATCCATCGGAAAAATTAGAAATCAAGAAAAGAAAAAGTAAGTGGACCTGACCCATTGAATCATGACTATATCAGCTATTCTGATATTCAAATTGGATAGAGATAAAATTGTAGAAGCGACCCTTTTTTTTATTTCCTTGGACCACGCAAGAATTTGTCGATATTTCCGATTGAATCTTCTTGTTCCTGGATGCTCCATAGGAATAAATCGCTATTCCCTTCCTCCACAGAGAAACCATTTATTCCGAGTCACAAGAGCAATATATTTTTCAATATCTTTCTTTGATTCCAGAAAAAGATCAGTTTATATCTATATAGGATTTCGATATAGATATCAGATCATGGCTTCATGTACCAAATATTTCCATATTGATGCATCAGAAATTTTTGTTCCGCCAATGCAATGGAGAGCGAATGCGAGAAAGGGACTTTCATTTAAGTCTCCTATTATTTAATATTTAATTTAGGGACATGGACAAAAAAATAGGGAATTTTCCTTTTTTTTTCTGCCGGATAAAGGTAAAGTAAAGAGGGAAATATTCGAAGTTTCTTTTTTTTTGGTTCGACCCGTGAAAAGATATACTCTGGAATTTTCGATTCATTCGAAAGAAATATAATAAAGAAGACAATAACAAACAAAAAAGAATCCAAAAAAAAGGAAAGAGTAATAAATTATATATATATATGATA